TTTTCTTTATCCGGGAGATGATCCCAAATAAACAGGTATGAAAGCTATAATTGTAAACCACGATCAAATCTATGGAAGCATTGGTTTATACATTCCTCTTAGTCTCGACTTTAGGAATCATTTTTTTCGCTATCTTTTTTAGAGAACCCCCTAAAGTTCCAACTAAAAAGATGAAATGATTTTTCATTATCTCAATTGAAGTAATGAGCCTCCCAATATTGGGGGCTCATTACTTCAACTAGTCCCCATGTTCTTCGAATGGATCTCTTAGTTGTTGAGAGGGTTGCCCAAAAGCAGTATATAAGGCATACCCAGTAAAACTTACAAGTAAACCAGATATAGAGATGGCAACTAGGGTTGCTGTTTCCATTATTATATAATTTCAAGACCACAATGGATCTATAGGATAAGATCCTTTATTTACAGCGGAATGGTATACAAAGTCAACAGATCTCAATGAATAAAAAATAGGATTTATGGCTACACAAACCGTTGAAGGTAGTTCTAGATCTGGTCCAAGACGAACTGTTGTAGGGGATTTATTGAAACCATTGAATTCAGAATATGGTAAAGTAGCTCCGGGGTGGGGAACTACTCCTTTGATGGGTGTTGCAATGGCTCTATTTGCGATATTTCTATCTATTATTTTGGAGATTTATAATTCGTCCATTTTACTGGACGGAATTTCTATGAATTAGATTCACAAGAACCGACTAACTAGCTTTTCAATAGAAAGTAAAGTTAAGCATTTAGGTCTTTGATTTTTAGCCCATTCCATTTTGATTTGGTAGTTCGACCGTGGAATTTCTTTGTTTCTGTATTTCCGGAATATGAGTGTGTGACTTGTTATAATTGATCCTATTGATAGTACAGAACATAAAATGGATCTGTCATCTTGATAGAGATGGTTTTACCCCGTCAGATATTTATTCTAGTATCTGGAGCACGGAATATAGAAAATAGATTCTAAAGTATTAGAACTATGATTCATACTTAATATTTAGACCTCGCAACCGGACTTAAAAATTTTTTCAAAGAGTTAGAAGTTAAGTTATAATAAATCGAAAGATTTTGATTCTTTCAAACCGCTGCCGCTTATCTTTATTTTGATCAAAGGACAAACGTTTCTTTGGATTTTTTTCATTATATCTATTCATTGAATAAGTGATGATCCAGCAGTTCTTACTCAGGGAATTTTTGGATTTAGATTAAAGGTTTTTTTGAATCATCGTGGTTCTGGTATGAATCTGAGGTTTTTTTTAATTGATTCATAGGGTCTTAACAAGAGAATTACTATTAATAATAATAAAGAATACAGCAGTAAAGTCGCATTACACACAAATAAAAAATAACACAAATAAAAGAAAAAAAATTAAGTAAATAGAATATTCAAGAGGCCTGTAACGATCAAGATAAAGACGAGTGAGCCGACTTGAGATTTTGGCATTATAACCACAAAGAATAGCTTTCGGATTTCTATTTTTTCTTATCTTCAGAGAAGATTGGAATCATAGGATTAAGTTAAGAAGTTTCAAACTTTCTATTACACATATCCGTTTCCGTTACAACCAGTATTTGGGTATTTCTGTTTGAGCCGTACGAGATGAAATTCTCATATACGGTTCTCAGGGGGGGAGTTCCCTTGGTTTACCTATCTCAATAAAGTCTATGATTGGTTCGAAGAACGTCTTGAGATTCAGGCGATTGCCGATGATATAACTAGTAAATACGTTCCTCCTCATGTCAACATATTTTATTGTTTAGGAGGAATTACACTTACTTGTTTTTTAGTCCAAGTAGCGACGGGGTTTGCTATGACTTTTTATTATCGTCCGACCGTTACTGAGGCTTTTGCTTCTGTTCAATATATAATGACTGAGGCTAACTTTGGTTGGTTAATCCGATCAGTTCATCGATGGTCGGCAAGTATGATGGTCTTAATGATGATCCTGCACGTATTTCGTGTGTATCTCACCGGTGGTTTTAAAAAACCTCGCGAATTGACTTGGGTTACGGGTGTAGTTTTGGCTGTATTGACCGCATCTTTTGGTGTAACTGGTTATTCCTTACCTTGGGACCAAATTGGTTATTGGGCAGTCAAAATTGTAACAGGCGTACCTGAAGCTATTCCTGTAATAGGATCGTCTTTGGTAGAGTTATTACGCGGAAGTGCTAGTGTGGGACAATCTACCTTGACTCGTTTTTATAGTTTACATACTTTTGTATTACCTCTTCTTACTGCCGTATTTATGTTAATGCACTTTCCAATGATACGTAAGCAAGGCATTTCTGGTCCTTTATAGAGAATATGGATCATAGATATTTGTAATCAATCATTTATCATTTGGGGGAGGAACAATAGTATTTCATTGCTACAAATATGGATTATTTCAAAGAATAATACATGTATTTGGATATTTCCCTTCAACTTAACAAAATTGGGTTATTTATTTTATTTGACATACATGAATAGTTGAAGGGAATTCTCCGAAGAAAAAAA